CGTCTCTTCACAATAATTGTGATGGAGAAAATACCAATTCAAATTGAATGGATTGAAAAGAATCTTACTGCATGCGTCGGGATTATAAAATTTCCCACTTTCACTTTCATCCATTGAATAATATTTAATTACTTGAAAAGTCCGTTTGAAATTGTCAGGTTGCAAATAGTTAGTTAACAAGATTTGATTGTGAGTTATTAAGTGGGAAAATAAAAAAAAATTCTCAATTGGGGGGGCTGATCCTAAAGGGCCCACCGAATTAATTAGGGGATCCCTTTGATGACTTGATTCTTTTATTCCATTGTGAGATTTTTGATCGTTGAATGGACCCATTCGAGAACAGTTGGATGATAACAAAATGATCAATGGTTGGAATTCCTTATTTTTATTCAACAATGTATGAATAGTTCCTTGATTTGGGTTAAGGAATTGTTGAATTCTTGTCTTTGAATAGGAATATATAGAACAAAACGGATTGATATTGATGTAATTTGATCCATTATCAGAGAGCAATCCTGAACCGGAGGAATCATTCCTTTTTCCCATATAGGAAATAGGGGATTTCGCCAAGTCGATTCTTAGGAAATGTCGAATCAAACCATTTATCCTTATTTCAACAAAAGAAGCACGGGCTTCTTCGCCAGAAGAACTTTTTTTGTCTTGGTCCCAATTCAATACTAAACAAGTCCGAACTAATTGAAGAGTTGTGTCATAAATTCCTCGAATCGGTTTGCCCTTTCCATAAAGCATATAATTGATAACGCGAAGTTGCACAATATCCCTTTCCTGCAACATATCGGGAGGGAAAAGTGTTGCTAAATTTAGACCGTCCGTTATTTCATATGTGACGACAGGGCGAACCAAAACAAAATGCTTTTTTTTGCTAGGTGTAATCCGTTGGACATAGATCCAATTTTTCATTTTTTGAAATTCCTTGGAATTTCCTTTTCCCCTCCCCGGTGGTATCAAAACGCCGCTATGCCGGGATATCGTATCTATTTCTCCAGGAAAATGTATATCTCCAGAAAATATTTTAAGTTCAATTCTTTTTTTTTTTCTCTCCACCCGGACCAACCCGCCTACCCGGCTTCTTAGATTTAAAGTGATTTGTGTATCTACCCCAATGAGACTATTGTTCCGTACCATTATGGAAGAAGATCCAGGTAAGATATGAACTTCCTCGGGAATGAAAAAAAATCGATCTACTTTCATTTGGTATTTTGGCCTAAATTCCTTGACTCCTCGATACTCAATCGAATCTTCCTTTTTAAGGATTGAATGCATTCCTATAGTCCCATATTTAGTAATTCCCGAACTCTTTCTTCGATACCGAGGATCGTCGAAATAAGAAAGAATACAATTTCTACGGAAAATACCATTTATGGGGAGTTCAGTCGAGATACCCAGAGGGGACATTAGTTCGTTCTCGCACGATTGGAGTGGAATAAAAAATCTATTTCTTCGCCTCTTTGACAATAAATCTGAATTCTCGCGTAGAATGGCCGGATATATGAGATTACCATGAGCAGTACATATGACTTGATTAAGTTGTGAATAATCAGGAATGCTACCTTTTTTTTTACCAAAAAAATCCGAACTAAAGCATTTTTCTCTCTTAGTTACCGAGAGGTTAGAAGTATATCTTTGCTTGACAGAAAGAGAATGCGTGCTCGTTTGATCTTGATCCTTGTGAAGGTAAAGGGAGACTGGACTGGATTTACATGGCCCTCCTAATAATATCCATAAATGACTTGTTTTTGGTAATAGATGCACATTACCGTATGTAAATTCAGGCGCATGATCGACATCGGTACTCCAGTGCATTTCCCCGTCTGAGTCGGAATAAATATATTTTCGAACCTTCTCTTTAAAATTCAAAGTGGACGTTCCCGCGCGAATCTCAGCAATCACTTGCTCTGATTCTACATATTGATCATTTTGAACTAAAAGAAAACTTTTGGGTGGAATATTCACATTATGTAGAATATCTTCACCCTCAATAGTTACATACAAGTCTATAGAACATAGAAAGGCAGGATGACCGTGACGTGTACGTGTCGGATGAACCAAATCCTCATTAAATTTTATTTTTCCATTAGAGGGCGCTCTCACATGTTCTGCAGTACCTCCCGTGAATACTCCGCCGGTATGAAAAGTTCTTAATGTTAATTGAGTACCCGGTTCTCCAATCGATTGGCCTGCAATAATACCTACAGCCTCCCCCAACTCAACCAGATCCCCATGAGTGGGACTTCGCCCATAGCATAATCGACAGATCCAAGATGTACTCCTACAGGTAAAGGGAGTTCGAATAGATATTGGTTGTACTCGAAAGGTTATGAATCGATTTACAAGTTCAACCCCGATGTCTTGCTTTTGAGTGGCAATACAACGCGGACCCATATATATATCATCCGCTAATACACGACCAATTAATGTTTGAATAAAGATCCTTTCCGGCATTATCCCATTTCGAGGACTCACAGAAATACTCCGGGGG